TGGTTAATGATACAATCAACCACTAAATTATGATTTAATTATTCCATCGATAGATTGTCATCCAGTCAAAGTAACGTAACTAAGAGTTCAAAATTCAAGTAATGAGATTATTGAATCAGCAGAACTGCTTCGATATCAATTTTTTAGTTTCTATCCACAGAGTTTTAGTGAATTCATATAAGTTTTTGTTTTTCCATTTCTTTCTTTGTTCCGAATCAATCATTCTTTAAATTCGAACTCTTCCTTTTTTATTCTTAATTTAATCTCTTTATTCACTTCACAGTTTCAAACGAAACGAAAGGCTTTTATTGGAATCCATATCAAAATTCTTGGTAGTCGCGGGACAGATTAAGATTAGATATATCTATTTGCTCATATATAACTAGCCTAATATTACATATACACGCCCTTCTTCCATAACGTAAACCAACTCTTTGTATCTTAAATTCAATTTGATTCTAAAATCATTTTTTTAGAAACATTTATTTTATAAAGAAAAGTTGGTTTATTTTACAGTCATTAGACAGATTCCATAGATTATATATTACATATGTATATGTTTATTTTAATCCCACCCTCCTAAACCTAAACAACGCATTTTTTCATGTTTTGTAAACTCTTATTTTCCTTTTATTTATCGTTATCTAAAATCGGTAAAATCAATATAATCTAAATGATCTAAATGGACGAATTCAGTAGTCTGAATCATTGCATATAAATAGAAGTTTTACGTTCTTCATGTAATTTAGTTTTTTTCTTTTGGTTAATCGTTGGATTGAATAAAACCGACTGAAATGGGAATCGCTTTATAGAACCTTTTTTTTTATTTACTATTTACAATGTGCGATTAAAAAAAAATAAATCAAGAATTCTTATTCAGATTATGACTCCTAAGATTGGGTTGAATGAAATGAACAAAACAATCAAGCCAATCTACAACGAATATTCATTGTAAGGAGATATAAATGAGTCAAGCAAATTTTAATTTTAGATTTTAGGAAAAAGATCTTTTAGATCTCTTTCCTTTTTTTTAATTCCAAAATATTCCAAATATCATAATCTATTTCTTTAGATCCTATAGACTTTTTTGTCTATTTATGTATAGAGTTATGTTTACGAAGTAGATTATCTTGAGCAAGACATGCATTGCCTTGCATTAAACCGAAGAAGACTATTTCGAAACTTAATCAATGATGCCCCTCCATAGATTCACCTATATAAGCCGCAGCTAAAGTTGAAAAAATAAGAGCCTGAATACCGCTTGTAAATAATCCAAGGAACATAACAGGTATAGGAACCACCAAAGGTACTAAAGAAACAAGAACAACAACTACTAATTCATCCGCTAATATATTTCCGAAAAGTCGAAAACTAAGTGATAAAGGTTTTGTGAAATCTTCTAAAATATTAATGGGTAAAAGGATTGGAGTTGGTTGAATGTATTTACCAAAATAACTCAATCCTTTTTTACTAAGGCCCGCATAAAAATATGCTATTGACGTAAGTAAAGCTAAAGCAACCGTAGTATTTATATCATTCGTAGGTGCGGCTAACTCTCCATGAGGTAACTTTATAATTTTCCAAGGTAAAAGCGCCCCTGACCAATTAGAAACAAAAATAAATAGAAACAGAGTTCCAATAAAGGGAACCCATGGACCATACTCCTCTCCAATCTGAGTTTTGCTCACGTCTCGAATAAATTCAAGGACATATTCGAAGAAATTCTGACCGTCAGTAGGAATGGTTTGTGGGTTTCGAACAGCTACAATAGCTGAACCTAATAAAATAGCAATTACAACCCAAGAAGTAATAAGTACTTGGGCATGAACTTGGAAACCCCCAATTTTCCAATAGAAATGCTGGCCTACTTCCACACCGGATATATCATATAATCCTTTAAATATTTTGATGGAACATGATAGAATATTCATATTATCCTCTGAAAGAAAGAAAACTTTTTAAGAAATTATTTTGATTCCACTATACTATCTTTTTTTTTACTTGTCCGTGCCCGCTTGAATTGTATATTTTGGATTAAGAACTAATCACATAATATCCCCGCCTTATTTTTTTTATTTCTTTCGTGCGATTCAGAAATGGAGTAAATTAAATATTAAATAGAGTACCAGATTCCATTAATCTATGGAATTCACAAAAAAATTTCTTTCTATTATTATTAATCAGAGATTTCGTATATAGCTAGAACGACCCTCACAAATTGCAAATACTAATTTGTTAAAAATAAATCGGATTGAAGCTATCGCGTCATCATTCGCTGGAATCGAAATATCCGCGAGATCCGGGTCACTGTTTGTATCAATTAAACAAATTGTTGGAATTCCCAAAGTGATACATTCGCGAAGAGCCGTATATTCTTCTTGCTGATCAACAATTATTACAATATCAGGTAACCCCGTCATATATTGAATCCCGCCCAAATATGTTTGTAAGTGAGATAACTGTCTCTTCAATTGAACCGCATCCCCTTTCGGAAGGCGGTTCAGCCTTCCGATCTTTTGTTCCATTCTCAAGTCCCTGAACTTTTGAAGTCTCTTTTCTGTAGTGGACCAGTTTGTTAAAATACCGCCTAGCCATTTTTTATTAACATAATGACACCGAGCACTTATTGCAGCCCGCGCTACTGAATCAGCTGCTTTCTTTTTTGTACCAACAATTAAGAATTGTTTTCTCATACTTGCTGCATCAAAAACTAAATCACAAGCTTCCGATAAAAAACGAGCAGTTCTAGTAAGATTTGTAATATGAATACCTTTACGCTTCGCCGAGATATAAGGTGCCATTCTCGGATTCCATTTTCTGGTAGCATGACCAAAATGAACTCCTGCTTCCAGCATTTCGTCCAAATTAATGTTCCAATATTTTCTTATCATTTCTCCCCACACTTCCTCTCTTTTTTTTTTTCAAAGAAAAAAGGGGATACGAGGTACCCTTAAATAAATAATTGTTCCGATGGAACCTTCCCTTTTCTCGGAGTTGGGCCTTGATACACGATCCAAGCGATTAATTTCTTTGCTATTTTTTATTACTATTAACAAAGTAGATGTAAATGTAACAAATCACAGGACCGCAAAAAATTCAAAGTACTGATCTTAGAAATCATTCAATCCTATAAACGCTTGTTCTGACGTATCATAGAAATTTTTTGAAATGCAAAAATCAAATAACTTTCTGTGGTGGAATAAAATATCTCTTATTTCCCCTTCGAATAAATTGTTTTTTTGTTTTTTTAAGGAAATGTTCTTACGTTGCTTTGAGCGGTGCACTAATCCTCTGAATCCGGTACCAACGGGTATCATACCACCGAGAACAACGTTTTCTTTCAGACCTTTCAACCAATCAATACGACTGCGGAGAGCTGCTTTTGATAAAACGCGAGCAGTTTCCTGAAAACTCGCCTCGGCTATGAAACTTTGAGTATTCAGCGAGGCTCTCGTTATTCCCAAGAATATGGCTCGGTAACAGATCGCTTCTTCCAAAGCGCGTCCCGTCCGTTCCGCTCGCAACAATCCTATTTGTTCCCCGGGTGAAAAAACATTAGACATTCCATCTTCTGAAACCAAGACTTTTGATGTTATTTGACGTACAATAATTTCGATATGCCTATTATGGATTTGCACCCCCTGGGATCGATAAACCTTTTGAATTTTATTAACCAAAGAGATACGACTTTGCACTATAGTTAGCTCAGCACCGATCAAGAATCTCCAAGGAATTCCAAGAATTCTTGTTATACACTCGTTCCAACCCCCAACTCTCTTTTCTAGGTTTATCGATATTGAATCAATTGAGCGCACTTCTAATACTTGTTCCACTTTTGGAAGACCCTGCGTTATATCACCAGATCTCGATTTTTCATATATAAATGTAACTAATGTATCTCCTTTATAAAGGATTTCTCCATAATGACCATGAACAGTTGCTCCTGTAGTGGCCAAATAAGGCTTAGCCAATCTTAGTCCTATAGAGTCGACGTGAACAATTATAACTTGACCTGATTTTAGGTGTGGTCCATTTTTGGCTATACATACATTTTCACAAATAAACTGTCCCAGATTAATTATTGTGAATGTTTCTTCACAATAATTAGAATGATAATTCTGATGGAGAAAATACCAATTTAATTTGAATGGATGAGAAACGCTGTTATTGCATGGGTCCAGATTAACCATTCTCTGTTTCTCATCCATTAAATAATATTTAAATATTCGAAAAATCTGTTTGAAATTGTCAAGTTTCAAATATTTCGTTACCGAGATCTGATTATGCGTTAATACATGGTAAAATGAATAAAAATTCGCGATTTGAAGGGCTGTTCCTAAAGGGCCCAAGGAATTCCTAATTGTAATTGTAGGATCTCTTTTAGTTGATTCCTTTATTCCATTGTGATATTTTATATCGTTTAATAGATCTATTCCAAAACAATTAGATGATGACAAAATTCCCAAAGATTGACATTCCTTTTTTCTATTTCTACTCAATAACGTACTAAAAGTTCCTTGATTTTTTTTAAGTGATTGTTGAATCTGTGCCTTGGAATAAAGGAAATAAAATGGATTAATGTTAGTGTGATCTAACCCATTATCAGAGATCGATCCTGAACTTGAGGGACCATTCCTTTTTCGGCTGATATAGAAAAAATGGGATTTCACTAAGTCGATTCTTAGGAAATCACGAATTAGGCCATTTGTACTTATTTTAACAAAAGAAGCCCGGGCCGCTTCGATAGAAGAACTCTTCTTTTCTTGATCCCAATTCAACACTAAACAAGTACGAACTAATTGAATCCTTGTGTCCGAAATTCCCCGAATTGATTTATCATTTCCATAACCATAAAGAATATAATTGACAACTTGAAGTTTCAAATTCTCTTTTTCCTGCAATAGATCCGAGTAGAAAAGTGTTTCTAAATTTATACCGCCCGCTATTTCATATATGATTACCGGTCGAACCAAAACAAAATACTTTTTCCTGCTAGGTGTGATCCGTTGGACATAGAGCCAATTTTTCACTTTTTTTGATTCCTTTGATCCCTTTGTATTTGTTTTTACTGGTCCGGGTGATATCAAGATACCACTATATCGAGATATTTTATCTGTTTTTCCCGGAAAATGGATATCTCCAGAAAAAATTTTTAGTTCCATTTTTTTTTTTTTTCGCTCTAGGCGGACCAACCCGCCTACCCGACTTCTTGTATTTAAAGTGATTTGGGTATCTACTCCAATGATACTATTATTTTGTACCATTAGGGAAGAAGATTCAGGTAAAATATAGACTTCCTCGGGAATGAAAAAAAAGCGATCTACTTGCATTTGGTATTTTGGCTTAAATTCTTTGACTCCTCGATATTCAATTAAATTTTCTTTTTTGACGATGGAATGCGCCCCGATAGCCCCATATTTAGTAATTCCTGAACAGTTTCTTCGGTATTGGGGATCATCAAAATAAGCAAAAATACTATTTCCACGGAACATACCATTTATAGGTATTTCAATCGAGATATCGGAGTGGGGCATTAGGCCGTTCTCTCGTTCTTGAATCGGTTGGAAGGGCATGATAAATCGATTTCTTCGCTTCTTTGCCAATAAATCAAAATTCTTGTGGGCAGGATATACGAGATTATAATGACGAGTACAGAGGATTCGATTAAGTTCTGAATAATCAGAAATCCTCCCTTCTTTTTTACCCGAAAGATCTAAACTAAAGAATTTGTGTTTAACCTGTTTAACTTGATCATTTTTTATTGAAGGATTCGAAATATAACTTTTTTCGACAGAAAGAGAATGAATGTTCATTTGATCTTGATCCTTGTGTAGCGAAAACGGGATTATACTGGATCTGCACGAATCCCCTGATAATATCCATAAATGGCTTGTTTTTGGTAAGAGATGGACATTACTATATCTAAATTCAGGTGCATGGTATACATCAGTACTCCAGTGCATTTCCCCTTCTGAATCGCAATAAATATGTTTTCGAACCCTCTCTGTAAAATTCAAAGTGTACGTTCCCGCGCGAATTTCAGCAATCACTTGTTCTGATTCTACATATTGGTCATTTTGAACTAAAAGAAAACTTTTTGGTGGAATAGTCACGTTCTGTATAATATCTTGACTTTCAATAGTTACATCCAAATCTATATAACATAGAAAAGCGGGATGCCCGTGACGTGTACGTGTAGGATGAACCAAATGCTCATTAAATTTAATTTTTCCATTAGAGGGAGCTCGTACATGTTCTGCGGTACCCCCCGTGAATACTCCGCCCGTATGAAACGTTCTTAATGTTAGTTGAGTACCCGGTTCTCCAATGGATTGACCCGCAATAATACCTATAGCTTCTCCCAATTCCACCAGGTCACCATAAGTGGAACTCCGACCATAACATAATCGACAGATCCAAGATGTGCTTCTACAAGTAAAAGAAGTTCGAATAGATATTGGTTGTGTTCGAAAGGTTATGAATCGATTGACAAGCCCAATCCCAATATCTTGATTTCGAATCGCAATACATCGCGGACCCATATATATATTGTCTGCTAATACACGACCAATTAATGTTTGGATAAAAATTCTGTCCGACATCATCCCATTTCGAGGACTCACAGGGATACCTCGGGTGGTGCCACAATCAGTTCGACGTACAACAATGTGTTGAACTACTTCAACAAGTCTGCGTGTAAGATATCCAGCATCTGATGTTCGTACAGCAGTATCCACAACCCCTTTTCGGGCTCCATAGCAAGAAATGATATATTCTGTTAAAGACAGCCCTTCGCGTAAATTGCTTTGAATGGGTAAATCAATCATTTGTCCTTGTGGATCCGACATTAATCCTCTCATACCTACTAATTGGTGTACTTGAGATGCATTTCCCCTAGCTCCCGAGAAAGACATTATATGAACTGGATTAAAAGATTCCGTCATCCTAAAATTTGGGTTCATTTCTTGTCGCAAATATTCACTTGTAGCATACCATATTTCAATGGATTGGCGTAATTTTTCTATCGCGTGTACGTTTCCATAATGGTGGTGTTTTTCAAAAATAAAACTTTGTTGTTCAGCATCTTGGACTAGCCATCCCTTAGAGGGTATTGTTAAAAGATCATCAATTCCTAATGAAATGGATGTAGCAGTAGCTTGCTGGAAACCTAGAGACTTTAATTGATCCAAGATGTGTGATGTATATGCCATTCCGAAGTGATCTATTAATCTGCTAATAAGTCGTTTGATACCAGTTCCATCTATAACTTTATTGTGAAAGACCAGATTGGCCCCTTCGGCCATAACTACCTCCATATTCTACTGAGTAGGGTTCGACAGTGGATTTGAAGTCAATGATTCGAAAACTTCCTTTTCTCGACTTGATTCGCGTAGAAATTCAGGAAATATGGTCCTAGTTGAACCAAAGGGATCTGAGAATTCACACCGATGTCATAGAATTATTTAACTTAAGATTCCTATTAAATTAGGTACCACTGAG